TGCGGGTCAATCAATTGGGGAACCGGGGACTCAACTAACATTAAGAACTTTTCATACGGGTGGAGTATTCACAGGCGGTACTGCCGAACATGTACGAGCTCCTTCTAATGGAAAAATAAAGTTCAATGAGTATTTGGTTCATCCCACACGTACCCGTCATGGGCATCCTGCTTTTCTATGTTCTATAGACTTGTATGTAACTATTGAGAGTCGGGATATTATACATAGTGTGAATATTCCACCAAAAAGTTTGATTTTAGTTCAAAATGATCAATATGTAGAATCTGAACAAGTGATTGCCGAGATTCGTGCCGGAACGTCTACTTTTCATTTTAAAGAGAGGGTTCGAAAACATATTTATTCTGAATCAGAGGGAGAAATGCACTGGAGTACTGATGTCTACCACGCACCTGAATATACATATAGTAATGTTCATCTATTACCAAAAACAAGTCATTTATGGATATTAGCGGGGGGTCCGTGCAGATCCAGTATAGTGTCTTTTTCGCTTCACAAGGATCAAGATCAAATGAATGTTCATTCTTTTTCTGTCGACGAAAGATATAGCTCTGACCTCTCAATTACTAAGGATCGAGTAAGACATAAATTGTTGGATCCTTCTGGTACTCGTAAAAAATATAGGGAAATTCTTGATTATTCAAGACTTGATCGAATTATATCCAATGGTCATTGGAATTTCATATACCCTTCGATTCTCCAAGAGAATTCTGATTTCTTGGCGAAAAGACGAAGAAATAGATTTCTCATCCCATTACAATACGATCAAGAACGAGAGAAAGAATTAATACCCTCTTTTGGTATTTCGATTGAAATACCCATAAATGGTATTTTACGTAGAAATAGTATTCTTGCTTATTTTGATGATCCACGATACAGAAGAAAGAGTTCGGGAATTACTAAATATGGGACCGCGGAGGTGGATTCCATAGTCAAAAAAGAAGATTTGATTGAGTATCGAGGAGCAAAAGAATTGAGTCCGAAATACCAAATGAAAGTGGATCGGTTTTTTTTTATTCCCGAAGAGGTGCATATCTTACCCGGATCTTCGTCTATAATGGTCCGGAACAATAGTATCATTGGAGTAGATACACAACTTGCTTTAAATACAAATACAAGAAGCCGAGTAGGTGGATTAGTCCGAGTGGAGAGAAAAAAAAAAAGTATTGAACTGAAAATCTTTTCTGGAGATATTCATTTTCCCGGAGAGACAGATAAGATATCCAGACACAGTGGCATTTTGATACCACCAGGAACGGAAAAAAAAAATTCTAAGGAATCAAAAACAAAATCGAAAAATTGGATCTATGTCCAACGGATCACACCTATCAAAAAAAAGTATTTTGTTTTGGTTCGACCCGTAGTCACATATGAAATAGCTGATGGGATAAATTTAGCAAAACTTTTCCCTCAAGATCTCTTGCAGGAAAAAGAAAATGTCCAGCTTAGAGTTGTCAATTATATCCTTTATGGAAATGGAAAGTCAATTCGAGGAATTTATCACACAAGTATTCAATTAGTTCGGACTTGCTTAGTATTGAATTGGGACCAAGAAAAAAACAGTTCTATGGAAGAGGTTCATGCTTCCTTTGTTGAAGTAAGGGCAAATGATCTGATTCGTGATTTCATAAGAATTGAATTAGTCAAGTCTACTATTTCATATACCGGAAAAAGGTACGATACGGCAGGTTCGGAATTGATTCCTGATAATGGATTAGATCGCACCAATATCAATCCTTTTTATTCCAAAGTGAAGATTCCATTAGTTACCCAGCATCAAGGAACTATTGGTACGTTGTTGAATCGAAATAAGGAAGGCCAATCTTTGAGAATTTTGTCATCATTCAATTGTTTTCGAGTTGGTCCATTCAACGGTTCGAAATATAACAATGTGGCAAAAGAATCGAATCCCATAACTCCAATTAGGGGTTTGTTGGGCCCCTTAGGTACAATAGTACCTAAAATAGTGAACTTTTATTCATCTTACCATTTAATAACTCATAATCAGATCTTGTTAAACAAATATTGGCTACTTGACAATTTTAAACAGACTTTCCAAGTACTTGAAGTACTTAAATACTGTTTAATAGATGAAAATAGGAGGATTTATAATCCCAGTCCATGCAATAACATCATTTTGAATCCATCCCATTTGAATTGGTGCTTTCTACATTACAATTATTGTGAAGAGACATCCACAATAATTAGCATTGGACAATTTATTTGTGAAAATATATGTCTATTTAAATATGGACCACACATAAAAAAATCTGGTCAAATTTTCATTGTTCATGTTGACTCTTTAATTATAAGATCAGCTAAGCCTTATTTGGCCACTCCAGGAGCGACTGTTCATGGACATTATGGAGAAACCCTTTCTGAAGGAGATACATTAGTTACATTTATATATGAAAAATCCCGATCTGGTGACATAACGCAAGGTCTTCCAAAAGTGGAACAAATCTTAGAAGTGCGCTCGATTGGTTCAATATCGATGAACCTTGAAAGGAGAGTTGAAGGTTGGAACGAGCGTATACCAAGAGTTCTTGGAATTCCTTGGGGATTCTTAATTGGAGCTGAACTAACCATAGCCCAAAGTCGTATCTCTTTGGTTAATAAGATCCAAAAGGTTTATCGATCCCAGGGGGTACAGATCCATAATAGACATATAGAGATTATTGTACGGCAAGTAACATCAAAAGTGTTGGTTTCAGAAGATGGAATGTCTAATGTTTTTTTACCTGGAGAACTAATTGGATTGTTGCGAGCGGAACGAGCAGGGCGTGCTTTAGACGAAGCAATCTGTTATCGGGCAATTTTATTGGGAATAACGAGGGCATCTCTGAATACTCAAAGTTTCATATCCGAAGCAAGTTTTCAAGAAACTGCTAGAGTTTTGGCAAAAGCTGCTCTACGGGGTCGTATTGATTGGTTGAAGGGTCTGAAAGAAAATGTTGTTTTGGGGGGGATTATCCCTGTCGGTACTGGATTCAAAAAATTAGTGCACCGTTCAAAGCAAGACATTCATTTGGAAATAAAAAAGAAAAATCTATTCGAGTTGGAAATGAGAGATATTTTGTTACACCATAGAGAATTTTTTTGTTCTTGCGCCCCAAGCAATTTCTATGACACACCAGAAAAATCATTTAAGCGAATTCATAATTCTTAAGGAGATATTTTTCTTTTTACTTTACTAGTTATTGATTGGGTACTAAATAAAATGAAGAAATTAAGTTAAGTAATAAAAAAATTAATGGTTTGGGCTGTGTATCAACGGCCAATCCCGGCAGAAGGTTCCGTAGGAACAATTATTATTTGTTTATTTGTTAAAAAAAAAAGAAAGCGTGGGAAAGATGACAAGAAGATATTGGAACATCCATTTGGAAGAGATGATGGAAGCAGGAGTTCATTTTGGTCATGGTACTAAGAAATGGAATCCTAGAATGGCCCCTTACATCTCTGCAAAGCGTAAAGGTATTCATATTATAAATCTCACTAGAACTGCTCGTTTTTTATCGGAAGCCTGCGATTTAGTTTTTGATGCAGCAAGTCGAGGAAAAAACTTCTTAATTGTTGGTACCAAAAATAAAGCAGCGGATTTAGTAGCATCAGCTGCAATAAGGGCTCGATGTCATTATGTTAATAGAAAATGGCTCGGCGGTATGTTAACGAATTGGTCCACTACGGAAACGAGACTTCATAAGTTCAGAGACTTAAGAGCAGAACAAAAGATGGGGAAACTCAACCGTCTCTCTAAAAGAGATGCAGCAATGTTGAAGAGAAAATTATCTACTTTGCAAACATATCTGGGCGGGATCAAATATATGACTGAATTGCCCGATATTGTAATAATCGTTGATCAGCAAGAAGAATATACAGCTCTTCGAGAATGTGTCATTTTGGGAATTCCGACGATTTGTTTAATCGATACAAATTGTGACCCAGATCTCGCAGATATTTCGATTCCAGCCAACGATGACGCTATAGCTTCAATCCGATTGATTCTTAACAAATTGGTATCCGCAATTTGTGAGGGCCGTTCTAGCTATATAAGAAGTCGTTGATTATGTTATGATTAAGAATAATAATAATAAGATTAGTTAATTATTTTGATTTATTGGATCGGTTACTATTCTTGTCTTTCATTTTTAAAAAGAGATAAAATGGGATATTGATATTATGTTATGTGATTTCTTGGTATCCTAACTATATGATTAATGATGAAAGTAGATGAGTCGAGAAAGAGATGGTTGAATCAAAATAATTCTTTTTTTCAGTTCGATTTCTGTCAGAGGACAATATGAATGTTATACCATGTTCCATTAAAACACTCAAAGGGTTATACGATATATCAAGTGTAGAAGTAGGCCAACATTTATATTGGCAAATAGGAGGTTTACAAATTCATGCCCAAGTACTTATCACTTCTTGGGTCGTAATTGCTATCTTATTAGGTTCAGTCATCATATCCGTTCGGAATCCACAAACCATTCCGACCGACGGTCAGAATTTCTTCGAATATGTCCTTGAATTTATTCGAGACTTGAGCAAAACCCAGATTGGAGAAGAATATGGCCCTTGGGTTCCCTTTATTGGAACTATGTTCCTATTTATTTTTGTTTCGAATTGGTCAGGTGCCCTTTTACCTTGGAAAATCATACAGTTACCTCATGGGGAGCTAGCCGCCCCCACAAATGATATAAATACTACTGTTGCTTTAGCTTTACTCACGTCAGTAGCATATTTTTATGCGGGTCTTACCAAAAAAGGATTAGGTTATTTCGGAAAATACATTCAACCAACTCCAATACTTTTACCAATTAACATCCTAGAAGATTTCACGAAACCTTTATCTCTTAGTTTTCGACTTTTCGGGAATATATTAGCTGATGAATTAGTAGTTGTTGTTCTTGTTTCTTTAGTACCTTTAGTAGTTCCTATACCTGTCATGTTTCTTGGATTATTTACAAGCGGTATTCAAGCTCTTATTTTTGCAACTTTAGCCGCGGCTTATATAGGGGAATCCATGGAGGGTCATCATTGATTAGTTTTCGAAATAGTCTTCATTTTTAAGCTTATCCCAATTGAGGCAATGCATAGTTCAAGATTGGTTCTTAGTTGAGGAACATAATAGATATAAATACATATATATATACGACTAGAGTTGTAGGAGGAAAGATAGACGATATTACGAAATGGCGGATGGGTTAGTGGGGGTCACCACTAGATATATGGAATGTTTATAAGGCCAGCCACAGCCCCTGTATATTTTTCGAAAAATTCTTCTAGAGAATCCGATTCAATAGAAAAAGAAAATGTGGGCGGTTTACGTTATGAAAGAAACAAATGTATATGTGATATTAGATATATACTAGTTATATAGGGGTTATCTCTATCTATATTTCTATATTAATTTCATTTCAATAGATTTTTGTGATCAAATAAGTAATAATTCATTGGTTGATTGTATCATTAACCATTTTTTTTGGGTGCGAGGAACCTATCATCATGAATCCACTGATTTCTGCCGCTTCCGTTATTGCTGCTGGATTGGCCGTAGGGCTTGCTTCTATTGGACCTGGAATTGGTCAAGGTACTGCTGCAGGCCAAGCCGTAGAAGGTATTGCGAGACAACCAGAAGCAGAAGGAAAAATACGAGGTACTTTATTACTTAGTCTAGCTTTTATGGAAGCTTTAACAATTTATGGACTGGTCGTGGCATTAGCGCTTTTATTTGCGAATCCTTTTGTTTAATTTAATCCTAGAATGAAAATGTAAAAAAGTACGTTACCTACTTTTTTCTTATTTTATTAACTCGTTGCCATTTGCTTCTGTGAATTATATCAATACTTTATTCCTACAATTATGTATATGTATTTGTTGCGACAATACCCCGGGAAGGAGTGATTTGAGGATGAGGAATTTGTGGATTCATTCGCTTTCTCCCTTCCCGTCCTTAGTTTAGTACGATGGAATTTTTCTTTTAGGAAGTGTTTGAACAAAGGAGATATTTTGCAATTGATACGAGACCCAGGACCTAACTTAATAAGTATCTTATCGGATACTTCAAAAAAAAAGAAGAAATTTTGTAATTCTCAATCTCAAATTCAATAAATAGATTTAATCTACTCCCATTAACATTAAAAAAAAAACGGGAAATTAAGAAAAAGAAATCGATAAAAAAAAGGGCGAGTCAAGTGATACAAAAAGAACTCTGTTCTTTCTTAGTCCTATCTATAAGAGGAGAGCATATGAAAAATGTAACCGATTCTTTCGTTTCCTTAGGCCACTGGCCATCCGCCGGGAGTTTCAGGTTTAATACCGATATTTTAGCAACAAATCCAATAAATCTAAGTGTAGTGCTTGGTGTATTGATTTTTTTTGGAAAGGGAGTGTGTGCGAGTTGTATATTTCACGAATAGGTTGGATCTAACCGACTGCACTTTATTTATGTTATTCTATATTTTTATAGGATAAATAGGAAAAAAGTGCATAATCTCGACGAATTCCTTCTGAGTAAATTCATAAATCATATGTAAGAACCATAGCATTTCGTTATTCATTGGTAAGTTAACTTTGATTCTCTATCAACCAACCAATAATGTGAGACCATTAACATGGTTAAAGCTAAACTGTTTGAAGTCCGGGCACAACATGGTACTCTTTCTACCACTACGTTAATAACGAAATGGTTTAAAAAAGAATAGTTGATAATTTTTCCGATATAGAACACTCATATCGATAAAATGATTTGAACCATTTACTAAAATAAAGAAAGGGCGCCTTGCCCTTTATTATATTATCCAATGCCGAATCGGCAACCTATGTTATGTATAAAAAGGGGGAATTTTTGGATTTGAATAAAAAAGGAAATCAATTGAAATTTTCTATATTTTCAATGAAATAAAGAACAAATAAAGAAACAACTTTGCTGACAATTATAGATTTTTTGTCTGGTCGGAAGAGTCCTCCTAATATTCTGTTCTTGTATCGGTTTTGATATGTTTGAATATAAACAGAAATAGAGAGGATAGGCTCATTATATTTTAAAAAGATACGGGAATGTCCATAAAATAAAAAATTGAGCGTGAGAGCCAAATGAATCGAAAGATTCATGTTTGGTTCGGGAAGAGATCATGGAAGTTGTGAAATTAATGGTAAGATAATCTACTTTCATTAAACGATTTATTAGATAATCGAAAACAGAGGATTTTGAGTACTATTCGAAATTCGGAAGAATTACGTAGAGGGGCCATTGAACAGCTCGAAAGAGCCCGGTCTCGTTTACGGAAAGTAGAAATGGAAGCAGATGAGTATCGAATGAACGGATACTCTGAGATAGAACGAGAAAAAGCCAATTTGATTAATGCTACTTCTTCTAGTTTGGAACAATTAGAAAATTACAAAAATGAAACCCTTCATTTTGAACAACAAAGAGCAATTAATCAGGTCCGACAACAAGTTTTCCAACAAGCCTTACAG